TCAAAATATCATATCTTTCGTGACATAGAAATAGAAAAAATATATATATATGGAAATAAACTGCGTCCAATAGGATTTGAACCTATACCAAAGGTTTAGAAGACCTCTGTCCTATCCATTAGACAATGGACGCTTTTCACTCCAATTTTCATATTTCTTGTTCGGAAAAATAGTTGAAAGAATTCCAAGAATTTAGTATTCAAGTCAATGATGCATTACATTAATTCGATTCATTCAATTTTTTTATTTAATATTTTAATAATATTAATATTTCATTTTTAGAATATTAAAGATTATAACGATAAAGTAAAAGCGGGTAGCGGGAATCGAACCCGCATCGTTAGCTTGGAAGGCTAGGGGTTATAGTCGACGTTGATTCATCATTTTTAACGTCTCTAATTCAAAACTGAACGTGAAACTTTGGTTTCATTCAGCTCCTTTATGGAAGATGGATAAATTCCCAGATTCAGACATGAACGAAATAAAAAAATCCGACCCATAACGTCTATGTCAGCTTTTATGTTTAAATCTATTCAGAACAACCCGCTTTCTAGACGATCCCTATAGAAAGGAGGGGGTTTATATTCTAACAATCTTTCTAGTTACTTCGTTCTCTACTTCTATTTGAAAGAATCCTTAGGAAAAGTATTTTGTTTCCACCGAGCTAAAACAATTTATCGATGTCTTTAGTAAACCAAAGACATTGTTTAATAGCTGTTTTGCTTCAATTCCCCCTATAGAAATGAAAAATTGAAGATTTAGTTACGATTAGAAATACACTTTTTATCTTTATCCATGGGTCCTTTACTCATACTCATTCAATTGGAAGTATTTATCCAATAAAAAAAAATTATGTTTCGTAATCTCATAATCCAACTTTTCAATTTAAAATTGATTCTTGGATACAAATCACGAGAATGTATATTCTTCCTCGAATTTTTCATTGAGAGGTAAAGGATTCAATCCTTTTAAGAACTAAAGTTTTTGTTCGGAATGAATATTAATCAAACCGAAAGACCCTTTAACTATATAAGGGGTTATAGAACGAATCACACTTTTACCACTAAACTATACCCGCTACAATCCGATTATTGTATATAAATGGACCTTTTGTCGACCCTAATCAAAACTAAAACAAAAGATCAGAAAAGAATCATGAAAACTAGAGCGTTTACCTTTTGTATCAGAGGACCTAATGAGATTAGGAAAAGGGGATTCATTTCACTTTAATAACAAAATAACTAAATAACAAGTGCTTTTTTGCCCGAGGTTTTGTCTCGAACTTAAGCCATAACACAAAAATGGGTTGTGGCAAGAAACGAGAGTTCCCTTTTTCTTATTTAAACCGGAATAAAAGGACTAACTAAGAAAGAAATGGCACTTTGATTCGATACCATTTGATTATATATCATAAAAATGGAAAAGGTTCTTTTTGTTTATCGCAATAACAAGCAATTTTTTTTTCTTTATTTATTTTTTTCAAATTTAATAAATCTTTTGATTTATGATTTGTTGGAACAAAAGGGCGGGCCCGGCTAAGTACTGACCGGGCCGGGCCGTGGAACTAAAAAGCCCCTTCGGACGAAATCACGAAATCAAAAAATAAGAGTATATACTATGACGGGCGTTTTCAAGCCTTATTTTTTATAATGTAACATAGTATTATCCTTTTTCAATTGAGAGGAGAGATGGCTGAGTGGACTAAAGCGTCGGATTGCTAATCCGTTGTACGAGTTTTTTGTACCGAGGGTTCGAATCCCTCTCTTTCCGTTTTCATTGATGACTTGGCATTTTCTTTCGAATTTATCGCGAGCTCTTTTTTATTATATTATTTTGATTATTATTATATAGTTAAAAATTATATAGTTAAAGAAGTGGAATAGATAAAATCTTACTAATAACAGTTTAAAATCAAGCAAAGAAAACCTTATTTTTTATTCTTCACGTCCAGGATTACGTCCTGGATCATTAGACAGGAATCCGAAGATAAAGAGAGAAACAAAGAATATCACTACCGTGTAAACAAATAGTTTGAGAGTAAGCATTACACAATCTCCAAGATTTTTTTTTAGGAAAAAAGAGAATAGATTCTCCACTTTTATACCACATACCCTACCCTTTTTTATTTTGACACCAAGAAATAAAGTGGGGTGATCCGGATTTGTCGCGGTTGTACAAGAATTTCAATATTTGAATTGAGAGTGTAAGACGTATCTGATCTTATCAATTCCACGAATTTTTTTCGAATAAATCATGAATTTGTCTGGGACTTTATTAAAAATATCATCGAAAACTTACAGCAGCTTGCCAAACAAAGGCTAAGAGAAAAAAGAACAGGGGTATTACTGGCATAACATCTACAATTGGATTCAAAAAAGCGTAGGCTTCGGGCAATTTGGCGACGAAAAAACTACTGGAATAAAGAGCAGAATTAAGGTAGATACAGATCAAACTTAAAATATTAAGCATAACAAACATTTTGTTTTTGGGGATAATTGTATTTATTTTGATTGAGTTATTAATAAATTGAATCGAGTTTTTTATTATTATATTTTATTATTATAAATAGGGTATTATTGATAGACGAAAAAAAAATGAATAAAAATAAATAAGATAGACCAAAAAACTTTCTTTGATTTGAACTCACCCAATCAAAAATCCTTCTATATCTCAAATCAAAAGAGAATAGAATAAATCATACTTTCGTACAATATCTTAATTGAATTATATGTAATGATCAATAAATTCAGTTTAATTCTATGTCTACATGTATAGTCTACATGTATAAAAATTCTAGTAATCCATTTTCGAAATAATAGATATTTAGACTGGAGTTGACGAATAACCCGTACCAATATTAGTGTTTATTAGTGTCGAATAGAAATAAATGGGGCGTGGCCAAGTGGTAAGGCAACGGGTTTTGGTCCCGCTACTCGGAGGTTCGAATCCTTCCGTCCCAGAGCATACCCCGTCTATATATATTATTATATAATGTGATCATTATATTAACATTCTATTAATATAATATATTTCTAATTTTTTTTTGATATATATAAAATATATCATAATAAAATAGATATAAAAGATTGCCTTTTCGAACAGCCTTCTGTATTAAGAGTAGAATATTGGTATAGAATGTGATTATTCTTTTTTTTTTTCATAATCCGCGGAATCATATCTTTTTCACAAATTTAATTGAGTTCAAATAACACGCAAACGATTTTACAGTATAAATCAGTATAAATATGAAAAAATAACAACATAAAATTTCTCCCTTACATCAGTGTTTTTTTATCTATCTTTTTTTAATCACAGATGGTTTAATCCAATATGAATTTCTCTCTCTCTTACTGATGATAAAAAACGAAAGGTCCTTGCTGTAAAACTTTATGTTATGCAAAATGCAAATAATTATATCGGATAGGAGATTTTTCAATCAATTCAATCTTTGTAACGAACTCCTATGAGTTCTTGGTACTTGAAGAAGTGTGAAATTGTTGAATTTATGCTACCACTATTATGTTACTTGAAGATACAGATTCAAAATAACTTGTTTCTTCGTATTATATTTATTTATTCGTGTTATATTAGTTAGAATTTAGTTAACTAATTTGATTTTTACAATAATCGAAAAATATTCTCAAATTTAGAATAATATAAATAAGAAAATAGAAATAATAAAAAAAAAAAAAAAATTATTTTTATAGAATTTCCAATATTAAATTCTATTAATCTCTATCCGAACTAATGATTATTCATGATTCCATAATTGAATCAATTACATATGGGTTCCAAACTGAAGGAATGTTATGGTAAAACTTCGTTTAAAACGATGTGGTAGAAAGCAACGTGCGACTTGAAGGACATGATCCGCTGTGGAGTCTTACATCCACCATTTTTTTATATATTATATAGGAATGAAAGTGCTCTTGGCTCGACATCATTTGTTCTGTTCCGCTGTAACTCTCTTTTTTTGGGGGGTATGATATAATATAATATAGTATAGGATGGAGCTCGAGTAGAAAGTATTGATTTATTTTTCAGGGGCAAGAATCTAGGGTTAGTATCAATCAATAAATTGGAACAGCTTCGTAAGTATATTTTCGATACATAAACTTAAAGGGTCCTATTCGAGAAACTTTCCAATTCAAAAGGAAAGTTTGTTGAAATTGGTAAAACTCTTTCGATCAAATCAAAAGGAAAGTGTATTACGCAGGAATCAAACATTCGTATGATTCTTTGACAGAAAGAAATCACAAAAAATGGTATGTTGCTGCCGTTTTGAAAGGATTTAAAGATCACCGAAGTAATGTCTAAACCCAATGATTCAAGGCAAAGATCCTGGAACAAGGAAATACCATTTTCAATTGTCTTAACAACTAGATCAGAAAAGAATCAAAATGGATTCTAAAGAAGACAGACAATTAAAGGGTTAGAGACCGCTCAATAGATGAAATATCTAAAAGGTTTCTCTTTTGAGTTATTTCAGAGTTATCCAACTTGAGTTATGAGGGTGCAAATACGACTAATTTTCTTTTTTGTTGGGTAAGAATAAGAAAAAAGTACTAAAATCAATAGTCTAATTAATTTGATGATTTTATGGATATATATTTGATATTGTAATTCTATACATAGACATAATTTCTAATTTTCTCGAGCCGTACGAGGGGAAAACTTCTTATACGTTTCTAGGGGGGGTATTCTTCATCTATCCCAATGAGCCATTTATCGAATCGTTGCAATTGATGTTCGATCCCGACGAGAGGGAAGAGATCTTCGTAAAGTGGGTTTTTATGATCCGATAAAGAATCAAATCTATTTAAATGTTCCTGCTATTCTATACTTCCTTGAAAAAGGCGCTCAACCTACAGGAACTGTTCATGATATTTCAAAAAAGGCGGGGGTTTTTACGGAACTTCGCCTTAATCAACAAACAAAATTCAATTAATAAAATAAATATAGAAAAAAAGATCAAGTGAATAAATAAGAAATGACGTAGAAGTAATGGGGTCTATAGACATAAAAATTTGACATTACCCCCGTTTGGAACTCTATGAACAAAAAAAAACAAAGGACTAAATCTGCTTATTTTAGTTATTGAATAAACCTCATTTTTTTTTCTACTTCTCCTCCGTCTTCCTTAATTTAGTCTTCCACCTATATTATATAGTGCCAATCCAACACAAGTCCTTCGTTTTTTTTTATATTTCAATTTTAATAATTTGAATTTGATTCATTTTAATTGATTGAAATCGGAATTGTTAGTTCGATTTAGAATTTGTTTTCTCTTTTGTATACGTATGCTTTTCTCAATATTCATATTGACAACAGTGTATCAAATAAATATAATCCGATCGTGGATAAATGGATCTATTTATCCCTGTTCCATAGATTTTATTTCATTCAAATAATAGGCTCTTATATTTTCTGTCATACAAGAAGTCTTTTTTGATTAAGATTTTAATCAATTAAACTCGATATATACTAATTAATGGATAATATAAGAGAAGAGAGACAAGAGGCGGTCTATAAATATTTGAAAATCTTTGATTTTATCCTTATTTTATCTTTTATTTGAGAATTTTTTGTATTTTCGTCGGATTTGTTCATTTTTATTATGTTCAGTTAGAGTTTTTTTTTCATTTTTTTTTTTTTTTTTATGGTTTGATTGTGTTGTACCATTCAATTTCGTTATTTATTGGGATTCTGATTGTATCTACACATTCTAATTTGTTTATTTGGGTTGCTAACTCAACGGTAGAGTACTCGGCTTTTAAGTGCGGCTAGCATCTTTTACACATTTGTATGAAGCAACAGATTCGTCCATACCATCGGTAGAGTTTGTAAGACCACGACTGATCCTGAAAGGAATGAATGGAAAAAGCAGCATGTCGTAGGATAATTCTGAGAATATTTCATTCTTACTGAATAGGTCCAAAATCTTATTTCAATTGTTTAAATTCAATTAAAAAAAAAAGAATTTTTTTGGGGGGTCGAATGAATAAATGGGTAGAGCCTTACTAGAGGTTCCAATTCTAGGGAAATAAAAAGTAACGAGCTTCTGTTCTTCATTTTTGAATGATTACCCCATCTAATTAGACGTTAAAAATATATTAGTGCTTGATGCGGGAAAAGCTTTTCCGATGAGTGGATTAGAAATTTCTTATGAGTCCTAACTATTAGCTATTCCCCTTTATGGGGTAGAGATAAATGTGTAGAAGAAGGCAGTATATTGATAAAGATATTTTTTTTTTCAAAATCAAAAGAGCGATTGGATTGATAAAATAAAGGGCTTCTAACTATCTTGTTATCCTATAAATGAACATAAATCTATTATATGGAAAGGGAGGGTCTGGAGAGTCCGTTGATGAGTTTGACTTGTTTCCGAGGTATCTAATTTTTTCTTACTATAATATAAATACCTTGTTTTGACTGTATCGTACTATGTATCATTTGATAACCCAATAAATCACCTATTTCTTTTCTGATTCAAATTGAATTTTAAATGGAAGAATTTCAAGGATATTTAGAATTATATAGATCTCAGCAACATGACTTCCTATACCCACTTATCTTTCGGGAGTATATTTATGCACTTGCTCATGATCGTGGTTTAAATAGATCCGTTTTGTTGGATAATGTAGGTTATGACAAGAAATCTAGTTTACTAATTATAAAACGTTTAATTAGTCGAATGTATCAACAGAATCATTTTATTATTTCCGTTAATGATTCGAATCAAAATAAATTTTTTGGGTACAACAAAAATTTGTATTCTCAAATGATATCGGAGGGATTTGCAGTCATTGTGGAAATTCCGTTTTCCCTACGATTAGTATCTTCCTTAGAGGAGACAGAAACCGTAAAATCTTATAATTTACGATCAATTCATTCAATATTTCCTTTTTTCGAGGACAAATTTCCACATTTAAATTATGCATCAGATGTACTAATACCCTACCCCATTCATCTGGAAATCTTGGTTCAAACCCTTCGCTACTGCGTGAAAGATCCCTCTTCTTTGCATTTATTACGGCTCTTTCTTCACGAGTATTATAATTGGAATACTCTTATTACTCCAAAAAAATCCATTTTTGCAAAAAGTAATCAAAGATTATTCTTGCTCCTATATAATTCTTATGTATGTGAATACGAATCCATTTTACTTTTTCTCCGTAACCAATCTAATCATTTACGATTAACCTCTTCTGGGATTCTTTTTGAGCGAATACGTTTTTATGAAAAAATAAAATATCCTGTCGAAGAAGTCTTTGCTAACGATTTTCCGGCCACCTTATGGTTCTTCAAGGATCCTTTTATACAGTATGTTAGATATCAAGGAAAATCGATTCTGGCATCAAAAGATACTCCTCTTCTGATGAATAAGTGGAAATATTATCTTGTCCATTTTTGGCAATGTCATTTTTATGTATGGTCTCAACCAGGAAGAATCCATATAAACCAATTATCCAAGCATTCTTTTGATTTTTTGGGTTATCT